GTCTCTGTAGCTTAACTACAAAGCACGACACTGAAGATGTCAAGATGGCTGCCACAAACACCCAGAGACAAGAGACTTAGTCCTAACCTTACTGTTGGTTTTTGCTAGATTTATACATGCAAGTATCCGCATTCCAGTGTAGATGCCCTAGGCACCCTTTAACCAAGTCGATAGGAGCGGGTATCAGGCACACCACAATTTGTAGCCCAAGACGCCTTGCAATTGCCACACCCCCACGGGTACTCAGCAGTAGTTAATATTAAGCAATGAGTGTAAACTTGACTTAGTCATAGCAATTTAAGGGTTGGTAAATCCTGTGCCAGCCACCGCGGTCAGACAGGAAACCCAAATCAACATTATAACGGCGTAAAGCGTGGTCACATGTTATCAAAGTAACTAAGATTAAAATGCAACTGAGCCGTCACAAGCCCAAGATGCCCATAAGGCCAACTACCAAAGAAGATCTTAGACTAACGATTAATTGAAATCCACGAAAGCCAGGGCCCAAACTGGGATTAGATACCCCACTATGCCTGGCCCTAAATCTTGATGCTTTATCTTACCTGAGCATCCGCCCGAGAACTACGAGCACCAACGCTTAAAACTCTAAGGACTTGGCGGTGCCCTAAACCCACCTAGAGGAGCCTGTTCTGTGATCGATGATCCACGCTATACCTGACCATCTCTTGCAACATTCAGCCTATATACCGCCGTCGCCAGCCCACCCAGCCTGACGGTTCAACAGTGAGCGCAATAGTCCAAACCCACTAGTACGACAGGTCAAGGTATAGCCTATGGGATGGGAGCAATGGGCTACATTTTCTAGATTAGAACATTACGGCAAAGGGACATGAAACAGTCCCTGGAAGGCGGATTTAGCAGTAAAGTGGGACAATCGAGCCCTCTTTAAGCCGGCCCTGGGGCACGTACATACCGCCCGTCGCCCTCCTCACAAGCGACCCCCCCCCCCCCATACATTAATAAGTTACTCAGCTAAAGAGGAGGTAAGTCGTAACAAGGTAAGTGTACCGGAAGGTGCACTTAGAACACCAAGACGTAGCTTTAACAAAAGCATTCAGCTTACACCTGAAAGATATCTGTTAATATCGGATCGTCTTGATGCCAAATTCTAGCCCAATATACATTGACCTGGAATAACAAAGCTACTCCCCATCACTAAACTAAAGCATTTACTAGTCTTAGTATAGGCGATAGAAAAGACACCCATTGGAGCGATAGAGATCACGTACCGTAAGGGAAAGATGAAATAATAGTGAATAAGCCAAGCTAAAAACAGCAAAGATCAACCCTTGTACCTTTTGCATCATGGTCTAGCAAGAAAAACCAAGCGAAATGAATTGAAGTTTGCCATCCCGAAACCCAAGCGAGCTACTTACGAGCAGCTATCTTTGAGCGAACCCGTCTCTGTGGCAAAAGAGTGGGATGACTTGTCAGTAGAGGTGAAAAGCCAACCGAGCTGGGTGATAGCTGGTTGCCTGTGAAACGAATCTTAGTTCACTCTTAATTCTCCTCCAAGGAAAACTCACGGAACCCTAATGAAGCGAATTAAGGGCTATTTAAAGGGGGTACAGCTCCTTTAAAAAAGAATACAATCTCTTCGAGCGGATAAATCTATCAATCTAAAATTCCTTGTGGGCCTTCAAGCAGCCATCAATAAAGAGTGCGTCAAAGCTCTCCCATTCAAAAATATCTAAACTATATGAATCCCTCATCATTAACAGGCTAACCTATACTTAAATAGGAGAATTAATGCTAGAATGAGTAACCAGGGTCCTCCCTCTACGACGCAAGCTTACATCAATACATTATTAACAAATCACCAATATACGACAAATCAAACAAGCAGAGTATTAAGTAAATTGTTAACCCGACAGAGGAGCGTCCATTAAGAAAGATTAAAACCTGTAAAAGGAACTCGGCAAACCCAAGGCCCGACTGTTTACCAAAAACATAGCCTTCAGCAAACTAATATACAAGTATTGAAGGTGATGCCTGCCCGGTGACCTTAAGGTTAAACGGCCGCGGTATACTAACCGTGCAAAGGTAGCGCAATCAATCGTCCCGTAAATCGGGGCTAGTATGAATGGCTAAACGAGGTCTTAACTGTCTCTTACAGGCGATCGGTGAAATTGATCTCCCTGTGCAAAAGCAGGGATAAACCCATAAGACGAGAAGACCCTGTGGAACTTCAAAATCAGCAACCATTCTTCAACACATTCACACCCACTGGGTACACGTTCACACAAGTTACTGGTCTGCATTTTTTCGGTTGGGGCGACCTTGGAGAAAAACAAATCCTCCAAAAATTGGACCAAACCTCCAGACTAAGAGCGACTCCTCAAAGTGCTAATAGCAACCAGATCCAATATAATTGATCAATGGACCAAGCTACCCCAGGGATAACAGCGCAATCTCCTCCAAGAGTCCATATCGACGGGGAGGTTTACGACCTCGATGTTGGATCAGGACATCCTAGTGGTGCAGCCGCTACTAAGGGTTCGTTTGTTCAACGATTAACAGTCCTACGTGATCTGAGTTCAGACCGGAGCAATCCAGGTCAGTTTCTATCTATGATGAACTCTTCCCAGTACGAAAGGATAGGAAAAGTGAGGCCAATACTACAGGCAAGCCTTCGCCTTAAGTAATGAATTCAACTAAATTACGAAAGGCTATCTCATTACAACCACGTCCTAGAAAAGGACCAAGCTAGTGTGGCAGAGCTCGGCAAATGCAAAAGGCTTAAGTCCTTTAACTCAGAGGTTCAAATCCTCTCCCTAGCTTCAACTTTCACCCAACCCAATGACTAACTACCCGCTTCTAATCAATCTGATCATGGTTCTTTCCTATGCCGTGCCAATCCTAATTGCCGTAGCCTTCTTAACCCTAGTAGAACGCAAAATCCTAAGTTACATACAAGGCCGAAAAGGCCCTAATGTTGTCGGACCATTCGGACTTCTGCAACCACTAGCAGACGGATTAAAACTATTCATTAAAGAACCCATCCGCCCATCAACATCTTCCCCAATTCTATTCACCATCACTCCAATACTAGCCCTACTCCTAGCAATCTCCATCTGAATACCTCTCCCCATCCCATTCCCCCTGGCAGATCTTAATTTAGGATTACTATTTATCCTAGCCATATCAAGCCTAGCAGTATATTCTATCCTATGATCTGGATGGGCCTCCAACTCCAAATATGCCTTAATCGGAGCCCTGCGAGCAGTTGCTCAGACCATTTCATATGAAGTTACTCTGGCAATCATCTTACTATCAGTCATTCTTCTTAGCGGAGGCTACACTCTAAGCACCCTAGCAGTCACTCAGGAGCCACTCTACTTAATCTTCTCCTGCTGACCACTCGCCATGATATGATATGTATCCACACTAGCTGAAACAAATCGTGCTCCATTTGACCTAACAGAAGGAGAATCTGAATTAGTATCAGGATTCAATGTAGAATACGCAGCAGGACCTTTTGCCCTATTCTTTCTAGCAGAGTACGCTAACATTATACTCATAAATACACTAACCGCTATCCTATTCTTTAACCCAAGCCTATTCAACCCTCCACAAGAACTTTTCCCAGTAGTACTCGCTACAAAAGTTTTACTACTATCTGCAGGGTTCCTATGAATTCGTGCTTCTTATCCACGATTCCGGTACGACCAGCTAATGCACTTACTATGAAAAAACTTCCTTCCTCTCACACTAGCCCTATGCTTATGACATGTTAGCATGCCAATTTGCTACGCAGGCCTACCCCCTGTCTAGAGACAACAGAGGAAATGTGCCTGAATGCTCAAAGGGTCACTATGATAAAGTGAACATAGAGGTGTACCAGTCCTCTCATTTCCTAAAACTTAGAAAAGCAGGAATCGAACCTGCACAAAAGGAATCAAAATCCTCCATACTTCCCTTATATTATTTTCTAGCAGGGTAAGCTAATCAAGCTACCGGGCCCATACCCCGGAAATGATGGTTTAACTCCTTCCCCTACTAATGAACCCCCAAGCAAAACTAGTCTTCATTACAAGCCTACTCCTAGGAACCACCATTACAATCTCAAGCAACCATTGAGTCATGGCCTGAACTGGCCTAGAAATTAACACCTTAGCTATTCTCCCCCTGATCTCAAAATCCCACCATCCCCGAGCCATTGAAGCTGCAACCAAATACTTCCTAGTACAGGCTGCTGCTTCAGCTCTGGTCCTATTCTCCAGCATAACCAATGCATGACAAACAGGACAATGAGACATTACACAACTAACTGACCCCGTATCATGCCTGCTACTCACTGCAGCTATCTCAATCAAACTAGGACTAGTGCCATTCCACTTCTGATTCCCAGAAGTACTTCAAGGTTCACCCCTAACTGTCGGCCTAGTATTATCCACAATTATGAAATTCCCACCAATCACCCTACTCTTCATGACCTCTCAGTCACTAAACCCAACCCTGCTAACCACCATGGCTATTATATCTGCAGCTCTAGGAGGATGAATAGGGCTAAACCAGACACAAATTCGAAAAATCATGGCATTCTCCTCCATCTCACATCTAGGATGAATGACCATCATCATTATTTACAACCCCAAACTAACCCTACTTAACTTCTATTTATACGCCCTAATAACTGCAACTGTATTCCTAACTTTCAATTCAATGAAAGTCCTAAACCTATCAATACTAATGACCTCATGAACAAAAGCACCATCACTTAGCACAATCCTCCTACTAACTCTTTTATCGCTCGCCGGCCTCCCCCCTCTGACGGGCTTCCTCCCAAAATGACTCATTATCCAAGAGCTAACTAAACAAGATATAACCCCAGCAGCAATGGCCATCTCCCTCCTTTCCCTGCTGGGCCTATTCTTCTACCTCCGACTTGCATATTGCGCAACAATTACGCTCCCTCCTCACACCACAAACCATATGAAACAATGACATCACCACAAACCAGTTAACATCTCAATCGCTATCCTAACTACCATGTCTATTATACTCCTCCCAATCTCCCCTATAATCCTAGCTGCCATCTAAGGAAACTTAGGATCACTTAAACCGAAGGCCTTCAAAGCCTTAAACAAGAGTTAAACCCTCTTAGTTTCCGATAAAATCCGCAGGACATTAACCTGCATCTTCTGAATGCAACCCAGATACTTTAATTAAGCTAGGACTTTCTAACTATAACTAGACAGATGGGCTTCGATCCCATGATTCTACAGTTAACAGCCGCATGCCCAAACCAACAGGCTTCTGTCTAACAGGCCCCGGTACATGACTAATGTACATCGATGAGCTTGCAACTCACCATGAATTTCACTACAAAGCCGATAAGAAGAGGAATCAAACCTCTGTGAAAAGGACTACAGCCTAACGCTTAAACACTCAGCCATCTTACCCGTGACATACATCAACCGATGACTTTTCTCAACCAACCACAAAGACATTGGTACCCTATACCTAATCTTCGGAGCATGAGCCGGTATAGTTGGTACAGCCCTAAGCCTTCTCATCCGGGCAGAACTAGGTCAACCTGGCGCTCTACTAGGAGATGACCAAATCTACAACGTGATCGTCACAGCTCACGCTTTTGTAATAATCTTCTTCATGGTAATGCCAATTATAATCGGAGGATTTGGAAACTGACTAGTTCCTCTAATAATTGGTGCTCCAGATATAGCATTCCCCCGAATAAACAACATGAGCTTCTGACTTCTTCCCCCATCATTCCTACTCCTAATGGCTTCCTCAACAGTAGAAGCAGGGGTGGGAACAGGATGAACCGTATACCCACCATTAGCCGGAAACCTAGCTCACGCAGGAGCCTCAGTTGACCTAGCCATCTTCTCCCTCCACCTAGCAGGTATTTCCTCAATCCTAGGGGCAATCAATTTCATTACAACAGCAATCAACATGAAACCCCCAGCCCTGTCACAATACCAAACTCCTCTGTTCGTATGATCCGTACTAATTACCGCCGTCCTACTCCTACTCTCTCTGCCCGTACTTGCTGCAGGAATCACTATGCTACTGACAGACCGTAATCTAAACACCACCTTCTTTGACCCAGCAGGAGGAGGTGACCCTGTACTGTACCAACACCTATTCTGATTCTTCGGCCACCCAGAAGTGTACATTCTAATCCTACCAGGATTCGGAATCATCTCTCATGTCGTGGCATACTACGCAGGTAAAAAAGAACCATTTGGATACATAGGAATAGTATGAGCTATACTATCCATCGGATTCCTAGGATTTATTGTATGAGCTCATCACATGTTCACAGTAGGAATAGACGTAGATACTCGAGCATACTTCACATCAGCCACCATAATCATTGCTATTCCCACCGGCATTAAAGTCTTCAGCTGACTAGCAACGCTACATGGCGGAACAATCAAATGAGACCCCCCAATACTTTGAGCCCTAGGTTTCATCTTCCTATTCACCATTGGAGGACTAACAGGCATCGTACTTGCAAACTCCTCACTAGACATTGCCCTACACGATACTTACTACGTAGTAGCCCACTTCCACTACGTCCTTTCAATAGGAGCAGTATTCGCAATTCTAGCAGGCTTCACACACTGATTCCCCCTATTCACCGGGTACACTCTCCACTCTACATGAGCAAAAATCCACTTCGGAGTAATATTCGTAGGAGTAAACCTAACCTTCTTCCCTCAACACTTCCTAGGTTTAGCTGGCATGCCACGACGATACTCAGACTACCCAGATGCCTATACACTATGAAATACTATTTCCTCAGTAGGATCATTAATCTCCCTAATAGCCGTAATCATACTAATGTTCATCATCTGAGAGGCTTTCGCATCTAAACGTAAAGTCCTCCAACTAGAACTAGTCAACACTAACGTTGAATGAATCCACGGCTGCCCACCCCCCTATCACACTTTCGAAGAACCAGCCTTTGTTCAAGTACAAGAAAGGAAGGAGTCGAACCCTCATATGTTGGTTTCAAGCCAACCGCATACATACCACTTATGCTTCTTTCTTATTCAGAGGTGTTAGTAAAACAATTACATAGTCTTGTCAAGACTAAGTCACAAGTGAAAACCTTGTACACCTCAACATCTAAATATGGCCAACCACTCACAATTCGGTTTCCAAGACGCTTCATCCCCTATCATAGAAGAACTAGTAAAATTCCACGACCACGCTCTGATAACTGCCCTAGCTATCTGCACTCTAGTCCTATATCTACTGACCCTAATACTTACTGAAAAACTATCATCAAACACAGTAGATGCACAAGAAATCGAACTAGTATGAACAATCCTACCTGCCATTGTCCTAATCATACTAGCCCTCCCATCCCTACAAATTCTGTACATAATGGATGAGATCAACGAACCTGATCTAACTCTAAAAGCCATCGGGCATCAATGATACTGATCCTACGAGTACACAGACTTCAAAGACCTCACATTCGACTCCTACATGACACCAACCACAGACCTACCTCTAGGCCATTTCCGACTACTAGAAGTAGATCATCGCGTAGTTGTACCGATAGAATCACCAGTCCGAGTAATCGTCACTGCTGACGACGTTTTACACTCATGAGCTGTCCCAAGCCTAGGTGTAAAAACTGACGCAATTCCAGGACGCCTAAACCAAACCTCATTTACTGCCTCCCGACCCGGAGTGTTCTACGGACAATGCTCAGAAATCTGCGGAGCCAACCACAGCTTCATACCAATTGTAGTAGAATCCGTCCCACTTGCCAACTTCGAAAACTGATCTTCCCTCCTACCATCCTAATCGTTAAGAAGCTATGAAGCAGCACTAGCCTTTTAAGCTAGAGAAAGAGGGATAAACCCCCTCCTTAACGACATGCCTCAACTTAATCCAAATCCATGATTTTTTATCATGATAATCTCATGATTCACCTACTCCATAATCATCCAACCTAAACTTCTATCACTTATCTCTATAAATTCACCATCTAGCAAAACCTCTACAACTACCACCCCAACCCCTTGAACCTGACCATGAACCTAAGCTTTTTCGATCAATTCTCAAGTCCATCACTTCTGGGAATCCCCCTAGTTCTAATCTCAGTGACATTTCCTGCTCTCCTAATCCCATCCCCAGGTAACCGATGAATCACTAGTCGACTATCAACCCTACAACTATGATTCACCAACCTAGTGACAAAACAATTAATGATTCCACTAGACAAAAAAGGCCACAAATGAGCCCTAATTTTAACATCACTAATAATCTTCCTACTACTAACCAACCTACTAGGACTGCTACCATACACGTTCACTCCGACAACACAACTATCTATAAACTTAGCTCTGGCCTTCCCCCTATGACTAGCTACACTCCTTACAGGTTTACGAAATCAACCCTCAATCTCTCTAGCCCATCTCCTGCCAGAAGGAACTCCGACCCCATTAATCCCAGCCCTAATCCTAATTGAAACAACCAGCCTACTCATTCGCCCACTTGCTCTAGGCGTACGACTAACAGCCAACCTCACAGCAGGCCACCTCCTGATCCAACTAATCTCCACAGCCACAACCGTTCTATTCTCGACTATACCAGCAGTTTCCATCCTCACTCTGTTAATCCTATTCTTACTAACTATTCTAGAAGTAGCAGTAGCCATAATCCAAGCTTATGTATTCGTCCTACTACTAAGCCTATACCTACAAGAAAACATCTAACCTAATGGCACACCAAGCACATTCTTATCACATAGTAGACCCCAGCCCATGACCTATTTTAGGAGCAGCCGCCGCTCTTCTCACCACATCAGGCCTAGCCATATGATTCCACTACAACACCCCCTACCTCCTAATCACAGGCCTACTCTCTACTATTCTAGTCATAATCCAATGATGACGTGATATCGTACGAGAAAGCACATTCCAAGGACACCACACACCCACAGTCCAAAAAGGCCTACGATATGGAATAGTCCTATTCATCACTTCAGAAGCATTCTTCTTCCTAGGATTTTTCTGAGCATTCTTCCACTCAAGCTTAGCCCCAACCCCAGAACTAGGAGGACAATGACCCCCCGTTGGAATTAAACCACTAAATCCAATGGACGTTCCACTTCTAAATACCGCTATCCTCTTAGCCTCAGGAGTCACTGTCACATGAGCCCACCATAGCATCACAGAAGCTAACCGAAAACAGGCGATCCATGCCCTCACCCTAACTATTTTACTAGGCTTTTACTTCACTGCCTTACAAGCCATAGAATACTACGAAGCACCCTTCTCCATTGCCGACAGCGTCTATGGCTCAACCTTCTTCGTTGCCACCGGATTCCACGGCCTACATGTAATCATTGGCTCTACATTCCTACTAGTCTGCCTCCTACGCCTAATCAAATTCCACTTTACAACAAACCACCACTTTGGCTTCGAAGCAGCAGCCTGATACTGACACTTTGTAGATGTTGTATGACTGTTCCTATACATAACCATCTATTGATGAGGATCTTGCTCTTCTAGTATATTAATTACAATCGACTTCCAATCCCTAGAATCTGGTGCAACCCCAGAGAAGAGTAATGAACATAATTCTATTCATAATCACCGCATCTCTAACTCTCAGTATTATCCTAACTGCGCTAAATTTCTGACTAGCCCAGATAAACCCAGACTCAGAGAAACTATCCCCATACGAATGCGGCTTCGACCCCCTGGGGTCCGCCCGGCTGCCATTTTCAATTCGATTTTTCCTAGTAGCAATCTTATTTTTACTATTCGACCTAGAAATTGCCCTCCTACTACCACTGCCATGAGCCACTCAACTCCAAACCCCTACCACCACACTAATATGGGCTTCTATCCTAATCCTCCTACTTACCTTAGGACTGATTTATGAATGAATCCAAGGAGGACTAGAATGAGCAGAATAACAGAAAGTTAGTCTAATTAAGACAGTTGATTTCGACTCAACAGATTATAGCTAAAACCCTATAACTTTCTTTATGTCTTTCTTACACTTAAGCTTCTACTCAGCATTCACCTTAAGCAGCCTAGGCCTAGCCTTCCACCGAACCCACCTAATCTCAGCCCTACTATGTCTAGAGAGCATAATACTATCCATATACGTTGCCCTAGCCATATGACCCATCCAAACCCAATCATCAACCTCTAACATCCTACCCATTCTTATACTAACATTCTCCGCTTGCGAAGCAAGCACAGGACTAGCCCTACTAGTCGCCTCCACTCGAACCCATGGTTCCGACCACCTACACAACTTTAACCTACTACAATGCTAAAAATCATAATCCCAACTCTAATACTTCTCCCCCTAGCCCTCCTATCCCCCAACAAACACCTATGAACTAATACTACCACACACAGCCTGCTAATCGCCACCGTAAGCCTACAATGACTTGTACCAACCTACTACCCAAGTAAAGGCCTAACCCATTGAACATCAATTGACCAAATCTCCTCTCCTCTTCTAGTCTTATCTTGCTGACTACTACCCCTAATAATCATAGCAAGCCAGAACCACCTAGAACAAGAACCACCCATCCGCAAACGAATCTTCATCACAACAATTATCATAGTTCAACCATTCATCCTACTAGCCTTTTCAGCCTCAGAACTAACACTATTCTACATTGCATTCGAAGCCACACTAATTCCAACCTTAATCCTAATCACACGATGAGGTAACCAACCAGAACGACTAAGCGCAGGAATCTACCTTCTGTTCTATACACTCATCAGCTCACTCCCACTACTAATCACCATCCTACACCTACACAATCAAATCGGAACACTATACTTCCCGATACTCAAACTTCATCACCCTACAATTACAACCTCTTGATCAGGACTCCTGTCAAGCCTGGCCTTACTACTAGCCTTCATAGTAAAAGCCCCTCTATATGGCCTCCACCTATGACTACCCAAAGCCCATGTAGAAGCCCCAATCGCCGGCTCAATGCTTCTAGCCGCCCTACTCCTAAAACTAGGCGGCTACGGCATTATGCGAGTCACTATCCTAGTAAACCCTTCATTAAACAACCTCCACTACCCATTCATTACTCTGGCCCTATGAGGAGCACTAATAACTAGCGCTATCTGCTTACGACAAATTGACCTAAAAGCATTAATTGCCTACTCCTCCGTCAGCCATATAGGACTAGTTGTCGCCGCAACCATAATTCAAACTCAATGAGCATTCTCAGGAGCAATAATCCTAATAATTTCCCACGGACTAACCTCCTCAATACTATTTTGCCTGGCTAATACAAACTATGAACGAACTCATAGCCGAATCTTACTACTCACACGAGGTCTCCAACCTCTACTACCACTAATGGCTATCTGATGACTCTTAGCCAACCTAACAAACATAGCACTCCCTCCAACAACTAACCTCATAGCAGAACTAACTATCGTAGTAGCCCTGTTCAACTGATCCTCACTGACAATTATCCTAACAGGAACAGCAATCATCCTAACTACTTCATATACCCTATACATACTAATAATAACACAACGAGGAATACTCCCATCACACATCACCTCAATTCAAAATTCATCCACACGAGAGCATCTTCTAATAGCTCTCCACATAATCCCTATAACCCTACTTATCTTCAAACCTGAACTAATCTCAGGCATTCCAATATGCAAGTATAGTTTCAATCCAAACACTAGACTGTGATCCTAGAGATAGAAGTTAAAATCTTCTTACCTGCCGAGGGGAGGTTTAACCAGCAAGAACTGCTAATTCTCGCATCTGAGCTTAAAATCTCAGCCCCCTTACTTTCAAAGGATAATAGTAATCCAATGGTCTTAGGAACCATCCATCTTGGTGCAAATCCAAGTGAAAGTAATGGATCAACTACTAATCCTAAACACATTCATACTACTATCCCTAGCAACCCTGTCCACTCCAATTATTTTCCCACTTCTATCAAACAGCCTCAAAAACACCCCCGCCATCATCACAAACACCGTTAAAACTTCCTTCCTAATCAGCCTCATTCCAATAACAATCCACATCCACTCAGGAATAGAAAGTCTTACTCTCTTCTGGGAATGAAAATTCATCATAAATTTTAAAATCCCGGTCAGCCTAAAACTAGACTTCTATTCACTCACATTCTTTCCAATCGCCCTATTTGTATCCTGATCCATCCTACAATTCGCAACATGATACATAGCTTCCGATCCATATATCACGAAATTCTTCACCTACCTACTACTATTCCTAATCGCAATGCTCATTTTAATCATTTCCAATAATCTATTCCTACTGTTCATCGGATGAGAAGGAGTCGGAATCATATCATTCCTTTTAATCAGCTGATGACATGGACGAGCAGAAGCCAACACTGCCGCCCTACAAGCCGTACTCTACAACCGAGTCGGAGACGTAGGACTCATCATATGCATAGCATGACTAGCCTCAGCTATAAACACCTGAGAAATCCAACAAATCACTTCTCCAACCCAAACTCCAACCCTCCCACTTCTAGGACTGATCCTAGCTGCAACAGGTAAATCCGCCCAATTTGGCCTCCACCCATGACTCCCCGCCGCCATAGAAGGCCCAACTCCTGTATCAGCCCTATTACACTCCAGCACAATAGTAGTAGCCGGGATCTTCCTATTAATTCGAACCCACCCCCTATTTAACAACAACCCTACCGCTTTAACCCTATGCCTATGCTTAGGATCACTATCCACACTATTTGCCGCTACTTGTGCTTTAACCCAAAATGATATCAAAAAAATTATTGCCTTCTCTACATCAAGCCAACTAGGTCTAATAATAGTGGCAATTGGGCTAAACCTACCCCAACTAGCCTTCCTCCACATCTCAACACATGCGTTCTTTAAAGCCATGTTATTCCTATGCTCAGGATCCATCATCCACAGCCTAAACGGTGAACAAGATATCCGAAAAATAGGAGGACTACAAAAAATACTACCAACAACAACCTCATGCTTAACTATCGGCAGCCTGGCCCTAATAGGAACCCCATTCCTAGCAGGATTCTACTCAAAAGACCAAATCATCGAAAGCTTAAGCACCTCATATCTAAACTCCTGAGCCCTCTTACTAACTCTTCTAGCCACATCATTCACTGCAGTATACACTATCCGAATAATCGTCCTAGTCCAAACAGGCTTCGTTCGCATCCCTCCCTTAACCCCAATAAACGAAAATAACCCTGCAGTACTATCATCAATCACCCGCCTCGCACTAGGAAGCATTGTAGCAGGATTCCTAATTACCTCTTACATCCTACCCACAAAAACTCCACCAATGACTATACCTCTATCCATCAAAATCACAGCCCTCACAGTCACAGCCCTAGGAATCGCCCTAGCCCTAGAACTATCGAATATAACCCAATTCTTAATCCCACCTAAACGAAACCACTTCTCAGACTTCTCCCTATCCCTAGGATACTTTAACCCTCTAGTCCATCGCTTCAGCGTAACAAACCTCCTCAGCGGGGGCCAAAATATTGCCTCTCACCTAATTGATCTTTCCTGATACAAACTATTAGGCCCAGAAGGACTAGCAAATCTACAACAGATAGCAGCAAAAACCGCTACCACTTTCCACACTGGCCTAATCAAAGCCTACCTAGGATCATTCGCCCTATCAATCCTAATTATCCTCGCATCCACATACAGAACTTACCTAATGGCTCTCAATTTACGTAAAAACCACCCCCTACTAAAAATCATCAACGACTCTTTAATCGACCTTCCAACCCCATCAAACATCTCATCATGATGAAACTTCGGATCACTACTAGGAATCTGCCTGATCACACAAATTATCACAGGCCTCCTACTAGCCATACATTACACAGCAGACACTACCCTAGCCTTCTCCTCCGTCGCCCACATATGCCGAAACGTCCAATTCGGATGACTAATCCGTAACCTCCATGCAAACGGAGCCTCCTTCTTCTTCATCTGCATCTACCTTCACATCGGCCGAGGATTCTACTATGGTTCATACTTAAACAAAGAAACCTGAAACATTGGAGTAATTCTCCTACTAGCCCTAATAGCAACTGCTTTCGTAGGATACGTTCTCCCCTGAGGACAAATATCATTCTGAGGAGCTACCGTAATCACTAATCTATTTTCAGCAATTCCATACATCGGACAAACACTAGTAGAATGAGCCTGAGGAGGATTCTCAGTAGACAACCCCACACTCACTCGATTCTTCGCCCTCCACTTCCTACTCCCATTCCTCATCGCAGGACTAACACTAGTTCACCTAACCTTCCTACATGAAACAGGATCAAACAACCCACTAGGAATCCCCTCAGACTGCGACAAAATCCCATTCCACCCCTACTACTCTATCAAAGATATCCTAGGATTTGCAATCATACTAACCCTACTAGTCACCATGGCCCTATTCTCCCCAAACCTCCTAGGAGACCCAGAAAATTTCACACCCGCCAACCCCCTAGCTACACCCCCCCATATCAAACCTGAATGATACTTCCTATTCGCATATGCCATTCTCCGATCAATCCCCAACAAATTAGGAGGAGTCCTAGCCCTAGCTGCCTCCATCCTAGTCCTATTCCTAATCCCTCTACTACACAAATCAAAACAGCGCTCAATAACTTTCCGACCACTATCCCAAATCCTATTCTGAACCCTAGTAGCTAACCTACTAATCCTAACATGAGTAGGCAGCCAACCTGTAGAACACCCATTCATCATCATCGGCCAACTAGCCTCACTCAGCTATTTCACAATTATCCTAATCCTATTCCCAATTGTGAGCGTGCTGGAAAACAAACTACTTAAACTCTAATTAAACTCTAATAGTTTATAAAAACATTGGTCTTGTAAGCCAAAGATTGAAGATTAACCTCTTCTTAGAGTTCAACCACCTCAGAAAGAGAGGAATTAAACCTCCGTCACCAACTCCCAAAGCTGGTATTTTAATTAAACTACCTTCTGACCAATACCCTAACCGCCCGAATAGCCCCCCGAGATAACCCCCGAACAAGCTCTAAAACTACAAATAAAGTTAGTAATAGGCCTCACCCTGCAATTAAAAACAGCCCCGCCCCCCATGAGTAGAACATAGCTACCCCACTAAAATCAGACCGAACCGAGGATAATCCCACATTATTAACCGTTTCCCCTTCCATAGATACCCCAGAAAACCCCCCAAGAACAAATCCCATAACAACTACTAATCCCATTCCCAAACCATAACCAACAACTCGTCAGCTGATTCAAGACTCAGGATAAGGGTCCGCTGCCAATGAGACTGAATAAACAAACACAACCAGCATCCCCCCTAAGTACACCATTACCAGAACCAAAGAAATGAAAGAAACCCCCAAACTCACTAATCACCCACATCCAGCAATAGAAGCTACAACTAGCCCCACTACCCCATAATAAGGAGAAGGATTAGATGAGACTGCTAAACCCCCCAGAACGAAACAAAGCCCTATAAATAATACAAAATTTATCATAATTCCTGCCTGACTCCCACTCAGGATCTATGGCCTGAAAAACCATCGTTATTGGAATTTAACTACAGGAACTGCCCTCTATTCTCCACCCCCCCTTCCCCCCATCATGTTTTTTACATGATTTTATGGGTATGTATTACTTTGCATACAATTATCGTCCACATCATACATCATATTAATGTAGGATATTCCACATAATAAGTAATGCCCAACCTAACCAAACTCACATATCACAGCCCATAAATGCATAGACTGACAGTAACACCTCCGAGCACATTCCTACCCTAGTTACATTAAACCCAAGTGATCCTAACCTAGAAAACCATGCAAACGTTACCCAAGACTAAACAATGCTTGACTGTACATACTAACCTCCAACAAACGAGGAATGTCCCAGTACACCAATGAATGCTTGCGCCCATAGTAAGCAGTCCACCTCCACAAAACCATTCTCCCCCTATGCACTTTCAAGTACTCCCAAGCCAGAGAACCTGGTTATCTATTAATCGTAATCCTCACGAGAACCGAACTACTCGACGTCGATGTTGTTATAAGTTACCAGTTTCAAGACCATACTTTCCCCCTACACCCTAGCCCAACTTGCTCTCTCATGCCTCTGGTTCCTACCTCAGGGCCATAACTTGGTCCAATCCTTCCTTTTTGCTCTTCACAGATGTCACTGGTCGGTTGAATACTCCTCCCTCTGCCTCGTAATCGCGGCATCCGACCTCTCCTACACTTGTTTTCTTTTTGGGGTCCTTTCAATAAGCCCTTCAAGTGCGTAGCAGGAGATATCTTCCTCTTGACATGTACATCACATGCCTACCGAGCGGCTTGGCTGCCCGAGCGCTCCTAGTGTCATGGTCTAATGGATAAGGCCGTCTCAAACTTGACACTGATGCACTTTGACCCCATTCATGGTGGGTCCCCCAGCTACCTATAAAGTAGCTATGGGTGTAATGGTCGCTGGACATAAATATTTTATCATACCCTTCTAGGAACTATCATTTAAAACCCTTATTTTTCCATTTTTTTTTATCTTTCATTTTTTTTTCGTTAAATTGACAAAATAAATAGGTCTAAACACCTACATTATCCAAACCACCCATCATGCATTCACCAACACCAAACCTTCCTCTAATTTTCTCCCATTCAACACTTAACAAACGTTAACAATTTTAATCATTATTTTATATTGCATTTAACAAACGCATGCATACAATCGATCAATCACAACACTACAAACCACCCCCCATTTTATCATGTCACATAATGAAATGAAATAAAAATAATGACAAAAATAACAAAAATAAAAATAAAGACAAAAATAATAAAAATAAAGATAAAAATAAAGATAAAAATAAAGATAAAAATAAAGATAAAAATAAAGATAAAATAAAGATAAAATAAAGATAAAATAAAGATAAAATAAAGATAAAAACAAGAATACATCAAGCCCCCGCCCAAT